TCATAGCCGCACTTAAAAGCCGAGTACTCTACCGTTGAGTTAGCAACCCAAATACCAAATAAATATATCAAATAAATATATATGTGAATATAATATGTGAAGAATAGATATGATATGTGAAGAATAGATATGATCGAAATAAAAATACAAATATATTTGAATTTAAAAATAAATTGATTGCACGATCCCACCAAAAAAAATATTGTATTGAAATTGAATTAGCAACAAATTTGAAAAGAAAAAATCTACTACGATTCGGATTCGATTAATTAAAGTTTTATTTTAATTAAAGAAAACCGGGGCAGATCCGATTAAAATACAACAGATTTTCAGATAAATATTTTATTTAATTTTTTTTTTATCAATTCAAAAATTTTTTCATTTCATTCATTAATAATTGAAGTAAAGAACCAATATAACCAATAAAAATATGGGTGGGGATAAACAGATCCATTTATTTACGATCGAATTATATTTGTTCAATACACCATTGTCAATATGAATTGAATGTTGAAAAAAAAATCAAATTAATTGAATAAATCAAATAAAGACTTGTGTTGGATTGGCACGACATAAAATAAATAAGAAATGTGAAGAAAAAATAAGGAAGAAGTGGAAAAAATCTTGGGTTTATTCAATGAATAGAAGTACAATAAGCAAGATTAACTCATTTTTGTTGGTAAATTTTCAAAGCAAGAAAAGGTGGGTGTGAATAGAAAAAGAAAAGGGCAAATGTTGAGTAAAAAATTATACAAAGTTATATACTACTATATACTAGATACTAGGCACTACCCTTTTGTATTTCAAAAATCTTTTGATTAATTCAAATAATTAATTCAAAGTTCTTTAGACAATTAATTCCGCTTTCTTAAAAATATCATGAACAGTTCTTGTGGGTTGAGCTCCCTTTTCAAGAAAATATAGAATAGCCGGAACGTTTGAATAAGTTTGATTCTTTATCGGATCATAAAAACCCACTCTCCGAAGATCTTTTCCTTCTCTTCGGGATCGAACATCAATTGCAACGATTCGATAGATGGCTCATTGGGATAGATAAGCAAAGCCCCCCCCCCCAGAAACGTATAGGAGGTTTTCTCCTCGTACGGCTCAAGCAAGAAAGAATGATTCTAAAATGATTGATTCAATTTGATAAAATTGAAATTTATTTTTCTGAAATTTAATTTATAATTAATATTTCATTTATATAATTTATATTATATAATTTATAATTAATTATAATTAATATTTAATTTATAATTTATTATAATTTAATTATTTAATTAATATTTAATTTATAATTAATATTATTTAATATATTTATTAATATATTTATTATTTTTTAATATATATATATTTTTAATATTTATTATTTATTTATATTTATTTATATATATTTTTTATATATATTTTTATATAGAAATAGAATATTTATATAGAATATGTTCTAATATTATTAATATTATTATATAAAATTATTATAATATAAAATTATTATATAAAATAAATTATTATATAAAACATTATTATTATAATTATTATATAAAACATTATTATTATATAAAATATTATATATTTTATTATAAATTATTATATATATTATATATATATTAAATATATTAATTATTATATATATTATTTATTATATATATTATTATAATATATAAGAAAGAAATATATAAGAATAATAAAATAATATAATTATATAAAATATAAACAATATAAACAAAATAAAAAAAAAAAAAAATATCAATAGTTATATCATAATATAGTGATAATCATAATGGTCATAATGGTATAGTGGCAAACTGATCCATAAAAAAATCATGAATTAGACTATGATTGGAATTGTTTTATTTTTCCATAAAGAAAAAATGAAACTTCATTCATTTGGACTCATAACTCAAGTTGGGTAGCTCTGAAAGAATTCGAATAGAAATCCTTAGAATTTATTGAGTCGTCTGTAACCTTTTTTTGTTTGTCTCATCTCAAATCTATTTGAATTTTAATTTGATTCCTTATTCTAATTCCTTTCCTTATTTTGATTCAATTGTTGAGACAGTTGAAAATAGTGTTTCCTTGTTCCGGAATCCTTAATCTTTGCTTTGTTGAATCGTTGGGTTTAGACATTACTTCGGTGATTTTACTCCTTTCAAAAGGGCAGCAACATACCCTTTCTTTCTATGGAAAAATTATACGAACGATGGATTCCCTTGTAATACACTTTTGATCAAAATAGTTTTCCCAATTCCAACAAGTTTGACTTTTTGATTTCAAATTGTTAGAATTTTAATCTTTCGATTTCTAAATTGAAGACATATTTACAAAGTTGGTCCAGCTTATTGATTGGCATTAACCCTAGATTCTTTCCCTCGATATGATATTGATATATGATAAATGAATCATTACTTTCTACTCGAGCTTCATCGTGTACTATTTACTTATTACTTACAACCCAACAAAATGGAATTCCTAGTGGAACAGAACAAACCATGTCGAGCCAAGAGCATCCTCATTTCTATAGAGAATTCTATAGAGAATGGTGGATGTAAGAATCCACATAAGTGATCACGTCCTTCAAGTCGCACGTTGCTTTCTACCACATCGTTTCAAACGAAGTTTTATCATAACATTCCTCTAATTTCGAACTGGGATGGAATTGATTCAATATGGAATCATGAATAGTCATTGGCTCAATCGGTACATTTTAATACATTAATTTTAATAATTAATTTTAATACATTAATACTTACTCTTTTTTTTTCTATTTCCCTTTTATTTATGGATAAAAAAGTCTTTATCCTAAGAAATCTCAACAAGAAAAGAATCCAAAATTACCCCCATATTTTAACCTATGAAGGAAACCCATTTATATTTTTTACAAAAAAAAGAGGAAATCACTGTTGGTTAAGACCTATTTATATCTTCAACAAATTGTTTGGAACGACCAATCATGAAAAAAAAAGAATAAATCAGAACCAGAAGAGTATGATCTTTTCATATTCATCCATCAAATACAATGAACATTTGTTCCAAAGGGTATGGGTAATTATTTATTTTAATTAAAGAATGGCAAATTTTTGCACTTACATTACACTTAATCAAAAAGACTTTGTTCACTACGGAAATAGAACACAAACAATACATAATACATATGGGCATGGAACGCGGTCATTTTTTGCAAATTTTGCTTTACTTTACGTTTTTTCATCAATCCCTTTTTTTTTTTATTTTTTAAGTAAATTGAATAGAATGTAAATTGAATAGAATATAGTATAGGAATTTCCCCCCCCCCGAGTCGCTACATTAACTTACAATTTTTTGATTCATTTGAACCGGATACAAAAGTAAATGTAAATGGGTCAACAAATGTTTGATATTCCTAAAATGTTTGATATTCCTATTTGAATTTTACTCCACCTCTGTTTTATTTTTAGGGGCTTTAATTTAAAACCAGTGATAGAATTATCTCCAAAAACCTCTATTCTTTTGTTTAGTCTCCACTTCTTTTGTTTAGTCTCCACATGGACTGTAGAATACCCTATTCACTTACTTGAGGCTTTAATAAATGGAGAGATTTTTCGCATTTTGATTCTGAAGAATTGATGTGGGACGGAAGGATTCGAACCTTCAAATAGCGGGACCAAAGCCCGCCGCCTTACCACTTTTGGCCACGTCCCCATTTAGATTTCTATTTGACACTAATAAACTTTCTATTTGACACTAATAAACATTATTCCCCCTTTTTGGACATTTGTCAATTCCAGACAAATGTGGGACGGAAGGATTCGAACCTTCAAATAGCGGGACCAAAGCCCGCCGCCTTACCACTTTTGGCCACGTCCCCATTTAGATTTCTATTTGACACTAATAAACATTATTCCCCCTTTTTGGACATTTGTCAATTCCAGACAAATGTGGGACGGAAGGATTCGAACCCTCGAGTAGCGGGACCAAAACCCGCCGCCTTACCGCTCGGCCACGTCCCATTTAGATTTCTATTTGACACTAATAAACATTATTCCCCCTTTTTGGACATTTGTCAATTCCAGACAATATGACAATAAAAATGAATAAAATACATATAGGATATCTTGTTATTCTTGCTGGTATTCGATACATATAGATATGGAATAAAAAATTCATTGATGATTACATATAATTCAATTAAGATATTGTATGAAAGTGTAATTCCTTGTATTCTCATTTGAAAATGTGAGGATTTCGGATTTTTTTGGGAAGTTCAAATCAAAGAAAAAGAAGGCTTTTTTACCTACCTTCTTTCTTAATTTTCCCGTATATCAATAATTCAATAAAAACTAAATTATCTACAAAAACAAATGTTCGTTTGTTATGCTTAATATCTTTTTTAGTTTAATCTGTATCTGTCTTGATTCTGCCCTTTCTTCAAGCAGTTTTTTCTTCGGGAAATTGCCCGAAGCTTATGCTCTTTTCAATCCAATCGTAGACATTATGCCCGTCATACCTGTACTTTTCTTTCTCTTAGCCTTTGTTTGGCAAGCTGCTGTAAGTTTTCGATGAAGTTCGTAATACTATTTCGTAATACTAGTAATACTATTTCGTAATACTATTAATACTATACTTAATACTATACTGAAAATATTCATGATTTATTCGGTAAAAAAAATTTAACAATTATTGATAAGATCATATGAGTCTTACATTACAAATCCTCTATTAAAAAATAGAAATTCTTGTATATTGGATAAGGGCAGCGATAAATTTGGATCAGTCTATTTTCCCTTTCGTCCGCCCTTCCGGTAAGCAAGGACTCTATTAGATTAGGTTTTTCCAAAATACCTAATTGTTACTAATTGTTAACATTACAATAACAAACAATTTTGGTAACGAAAAAATCAGAATCTTAATCACAAATTCATGAATTTTCAAATTCATTCTTTTTTTTTTTAGATTTAGAAAAAAAAAAAAACACTTAATTAAAATAAAAGAATTTGTTCTTTATTTTTTTCATATTTTTGTATCATGTCAAATCAAAATAGTACATGTGTTACAACAAAACTCAAATGGATAATCTATTCCCCTTTACCCCCAAAATGATCTTATCTTGGAGATTGTGTAATGCTTACTCTCAAACTCTTCGTTTATACAGTAGTGATATTCTTTGTTTCTCTCTTCATTTTTGGATTTTTATCTAACGATCCAGGACGTAATCCTGGGCGCGAGGAATAAAAGACTAAGAGGTTTTTATTTTATCATTTTTCCTTGCGTTTTCTGAATATTTTTTTATGTATTCCATACATTTAACTATGATAAAATAAAACAAGGGATCGAGATTTTTCGAATTCAAAAGTATCAAGTGACCAGAGAAAGCGGAGAAAGAGGGATTCGAACCCTCGGTACGAATAACTCGTACAACGGATTAGCAATCCGCCGCTTTAGTCCACTCAGCCATCTCTCCTAATTTGGAATTGGGATTTTTTATGTTTATGTGACACTTAAAGTAACGATTGATTGATAAAAATCTGCCTTACCCTTTTTTTTATTTAAAAATAATATTACTTATTTATTAAATTAAACTTTTTTTATTAAACTTTTAAAATTATTAACTTAATTATATTTTATAACTTTTAATTATATTATTTTATAACTTTTAATTATATTAAATTATATTAATAATTATATTAAATTATTAAATTATATTAATATATTAAATTATTAAATTCTATTAAATAGAATAATAATTCTATTAAATAGAATAATATATTAAATAATATATTATAATAATATATTAAATAATATATTAAATAATATATTAATAGAATAATATATTAAATTAAATATAATATTAAATATAATAATATATAATTAAATATAATAATATATAATTTTATATAATATATAATTTTATAATATATAAATAATTTTATAATATATAATTTGTAATTTTAAATATAAAATATAATATTAAATATAATAATATTTATAATAATATTATATAATTAAAATAATATATAATTAAATATATTCTAATATATAATTAAATATATTCATATAATTATATTATAATTATATATTATATATATAGTTATTATAGTTATATTTTATAATAATTATATATTATAGTTATATTTTATAATAATTATAGTTATATTTTATAATTAATAATTATATTATTATATTTATATTATATTATTATATTTATAATATAATTAAATATTAAATTTATAATTAAATATTAAAATTAAATAAATTAATAAAATATAAAATATATGTAAAAAATATATGTAAAGAAGGGTAAATATATGTAAAGAAGGGTAAATAAGATAAGATATCTATGAATTTGACTTAACCAACAATTCTATTTTGATAACGATAATAATTTCAAATAGAAAAATACCTTACTTTTTTTATACAAAATTTTTTATTTTATTTCCACGGCCTGGCTAGTACCTAGCTAGGCCATTACTCCAATTGATCATTCATAAATCAATTTATTTATATTTTATAATATTTTTTAAAATATAAATTAAAATATAATAAAAATAAAATATAATAAAATATAATAAAATATAAGATTATTTATAATTTATAATATAATTTAAATATTATTAAATATTAAATGAATTGACTAGAATATTCAATTTAACTTAACTTACTTAAGTTATATAACTTAACTTATATATATTTACTTGTTTTGTTAAAGTAACAAAATTTGTTTGATCTGAAGACTTAAGAACCATGATCAAAATTCATAGGATCTGACACTCAAAAAATTGGAAAATAAAGGTGGAGTTCCGGATTCTTGTAGAATTCCTTTTTATTTTATGTCCAACTTCAATAGCTCCTTCAGGTCAAAACTATTAGCAACGACTTACCATGAAACGAAAAGTATGACTCATTTTTTTATAGTTAAATAAGCTTTATTCATCTATTTGGGATTTTTCCAAGTCCCTATCAAGACAGAATATGTGCCAAGATTCAAATTTTCATCATTCTGATACTATCTTTATAATGGCTCATTCTTTGTTCGACAAATAGTTCATTAATATACAATAATTAAATTGTAGCGGGTATAGTTTAGTGGTAAAAGTGTGATTCGTCCTATTAACAACTTAAATAGTTAAAGGGTCTTTCAGTTAATATTCCAAAAAGAAACTTTATTTCTTAAAAAGGTTAATCCTTTACCTCTTAATGTTACATTTGAGGAAAAATAAAAATTCTCGTGATTTGTATCCAAAGGCCAGTCATTTTTTAATTGACTAAAAAACATTGGATAATATGGAATCGCGAAGCATAATTTTTTTTGAGTTGATTCAACTCTTCCAATTGAATGAGTATGAGTAAAGGGATCCATGGATGAAGATAAAATGTTTATTTCTAATCGTAACTAAATCTTCAATTTTTGTATTAAAAGGGGGATTGAAGCCAAACAGCTAGAAAATGGTGGCTTTGGTTTACTAGAGCCATCGACATATTGTTTCAGCTCGGTGGAAACAAAATTCTTTTTTTTCCTCAGGATTC